GCCAGCGTAGCTTACAGCAAAGCATAACCCTGAAGATGTTAAGATGGGCCCTCAAAAGCTCCGCAGGCATAAAGGCCTAGTCCTGACTTTACTGTCGGCTTTAGCTAGATTTATACATGCAAGTATCCGCACCCCTGTGAGAATGCCCTGACAGTCTTCTGCCCGAAGACAAGGAGCTGGTATCAGGCACAACCCTGCTTAGCCCACAACGCCTTGCTTAGCCACACCCCCAAGGGAGATTCAGCAGTGATAAACCTTAAGCCATGAGTGAAAACTTGACTTAGTTATAGCCAAGAGGGCCGGTAAACCTCGTGCCAGCCACCGCGGTTATACGAGGGGCCCAAGTTGACAGAAAACGGCGTAAAGCGTGGTTAAGGAAAAACTTAAACTAAAGCCGAATGACTTCAGAGCAGTTCAAAGCATCCGAAAACACGAAGCCCACCCACGAAAGTGGCTTTACTACCCCTGACTCCACGAAAGCTATGGCACAAACTGGGATTAGATACCCCACTATGCTTAGCCGTAAAAATTGATAGGAGAATTTACCACTACCTCCTATCCGCCCGGGCACTACGAGCGTCAGCTTAAAACCCAAAGGACTTGGCGGTACTTTAGACCCCCCCTAGAGGAGCCTGTTCTGTAACCGATAATCCCCGTTAAACCTCACCCTCCCTTGTTCAATCCCGCCTATATACCGCCGTCGTAAGCTTACCCTGTGAAGGACCCATAGTGAGCTCAATTGGCACAGCCCCACACGACAGGTCCAGGTGTAGCGTATGAGAGGGGAAGAAATGGGCTACATTCGCTGACTCAGCGAACACGAACGATGTTTAACTGAAACGTTCATCCGAAGGAGAATTTAGCAGTAAGTGGAAAATAGAGTGTCCCACTGAAGCCGGCTCTGAAGTATGCACACACCGCCCGTCACTCTCCCCAAACAACCCATTTAACACATAATTAATATGCTTTAAACTATAAGGGGAGGCAAGTCGTAACAAGGTAAGTGTACCGGAAGGTGCACTTGGATATCAGACATCAGAGTATAGCTAAGTTAGCATAGCGTTTCCCTTACACTGAAAAGTCGTCCGTGCAAATCGGACTACCCTGATGCCAACCAGCTAGCCCGCCCAAACAAAAACAACAACTCAATATTTATAACCCCTAATTCACTTCCCAACATGAAACAAATCATTTTACCCCCCTAGTATGGGCGACAGAAAAGGGAATATCGGAGCAATAGAAAAAGTACCGCAAGGGAACGCTGAAAGAGAAATGAAATAACTCAGTTAAGCTCAAAAAAGCAGAGATTATACCTCGTACCTTTTGCATCATGATTTAACTAGTATTATTCAAGCAAAGAGAACTTTAGTTTGGACCCCCGAAACTACGTGAGCTACTCCAAGACAGCCTAGTTTATAGGGCAAACCCGTCTCTGTGGCAAAAGAGTGGGAAGATCTTTGAGTAGAGGTGACAGATCTACCGAACCTAGTTATAGCTGGTTGCCTGAGAATTGGATAAAAGTTCAGCCTCCAGGATTCTCCATTCACCCCGACTCCCTCCCGTCGATATCTGAAAGAATCCTAGAGAGTTAGTCAAAGGGGGGACAGCCCCTTTGAAACAAGACACAACTTTAATAGGAGGGTAAAGATCATAATATTTTAAGGTAAAATGCCCAGGTGGGCCTGAAAGCAGCCATCCCTTCAGAAAGCGTTAAAGCTTAAGCATTATATTTTCCATATATTCAGATAACCCAATCCCAGCCCCCCCCATAATTATCAGGCCTTCTCATGCGGACATGAGAGTGAATATGTTAATATCAGTAACAAGAGAGGAGCCCCTCTCTCCTTGCACAAGTGTAAATCGGATCGAACCCCCACCGAAAACCAACGACCCCAAACAAAGAGGGTAATGAACGACAAATAATTAGCCAGAAAACCATCCAAAAAACAATCGTTAACCCAACACTGGTGTGCCCCCAAGGAAAGACTAAAAGAAAAAGAAGGAACTCGGCAAAATATTATAAGCCCCGCCTGTTTACCAAAAACATCGCCTCTTGCAAACACAGAATAAGAGGTCCAGCCTGCCCTGTGACTATATGTTTAACGGCCGCGGTACCCTAACCGTGCGAAGGTAGCGCAATCACTTGTCTCTTAAATGGGGACCTGTATGAATGGCCAAACGAGGGCTTAACTGTCTCCTTTTTCAAGTCAGTGAAATTGATCTTCCCGTGCAGAAGCGGGGATACTTCCATAAGACGAGAAGACCCTATGGAGCTTTAGACACCAAGGCATACCATGTTAAAGCCCCCAAATTAAAGGACTAAACTAAATGAGCCCATGCCTATATGTCTTAGGTTGGGGCGACCCCGAGGAAATAAAAAACCCCCGAGTGGACTGGGAACATACTCCTAAAACCAAGAGCTACAGCTCTAATTAACAGACATTTCTGACCAAAAAAGATCCGGTGAATTCCGATCAACGGAACAAGTTACCCTAGGGATAACAGCGCAATCCCCTTTTAGAGTTCATATCGACAAGGGGGTTTACGACCTCGATGTTGGATCAGGACATCCTAGTGGTGCAGCAGCTATTAAGGGTTCGTTTGTTCAACGATTAAAGTCCTACGTGATCTGAGTTCAGACCGGAGTAATCCAGGTCAGTTTCTATCTATGACATGTTCTTTTCTAGTACGAAAGGACCGAAAAGGAGAGGCCCATGCTTTAAGTATGCCTCACCCCTCCTAATGAAAACAACTAAAGTAGGTAAAAGGGTATACCCTCTACCAAAGCCGGAGATAACGGCAAAATTGGAGTGGCAGAGCTCGGTAAATTGCAGGAGACTTAAACCCTCCACCCAGAGGTTCAAATCCTCTTTCCAATTTATGATCAACACCATTATAACCCACATCCTTAACCCCTTAGCTTTTATTGTTCCTGTATTGCTCGCCGTAGCCTTCCTCACCCTAATCGAACGAAAAGTACTTGGTTATATACAACTACGAAAAGGCCCTAACATCGTTGGGCCTTATGGTCTTCTTCAACCAATCGCAGACGGAGTAAAACTATTTATTAAAGAACCGATTCGACCTTCCACCTCTTCCCCTGTCCTCTTCCTTCTGGCCCCCATAATAGCATTGACCTTGGCCCTCACACTTTGAGCCCCAATACCTCTCCCTTACCCAGTTACTGACCTCAACCTAGGAATCTTATTTATTCTCGCCCTATCAAGCCTAGCAGTCTACTCTATTCTTGGCTCGGGATGAGCATCCAACTCAAAATACGCCCTTATTGGAGCCCTACGGGCCGTTGCCCAAACTATTTCATACGAAGTCAGCCTAGGCCTAATTCTACTAAACGCCATTATTTTTACAGGTGGCTTCACCCTACAAACATTTAACATTGCTCAAGAAGCAATCTGACTTATTATTCCAGCCTGACCCTTAGCCGCAATATGGTATATTTCAACCCTTGCAGAAACAAACCGGGCCCCCTTTGACCTCACCGAAGGTGAGTCAGAACTCGTCTCTGGGTTTAACGTTGAGTACGCAGGAGGACCTTTCGCCCTATTTTTCCTAGCGGAATACGCAAACATTATCCTAATAAACACACTCTCTGCAACACTTTTCTTGGGCGCCTCCCACATTCCTACTTTCCCCGAACTAACGGCCCTCAACCTAATAACTAAAGCTGCTCTCCTTTCAATGATATTTCTATGGGTTCGAGCCTCATACCCCCGATTCCGATATGACCAGCTCATGCACCTTATTTGAAAAAACTTTCTTCCCCTCACACTAGCCCTTGTTATCTGACACCTCTCTTTACCAATTGCATTTGCAGGTCTTCCCCCACAAATTTAACGCCGGAGCCGTGCCCGAAGCCTAAGGACCACTTTGATAGAGTGAACTATGGGGGTTAAAGTCCCCCCGACTCCTTTAGAAAGAAGGGACTTGAACCCCACCTGAAGAGATCAAAACTCTTTGTGCTTCCACTACACCACTTCCTAGTAAAATCAGCTAATTTAAGCTCTCGGGCCCATACCCCGAGCATGTTGGTTAAAATCCTTCTTTTACTAATGAATCCCTATATCTTAGCCACCCTCCTATTTGGCCTAGGCCTTGGGACTACAATTACATTTGCCAGCTCGCACTGACTCCTCGCATGAATAGGGCTTGAAATAAATACACTAGCCATCATCCCACTCATGGCACAAAACCACCACCCCCGGGCAGTTGAGGCAACTACCAAATATTTCCTTACCCAAGCCACTGCCGCCGCTATACTTCTATTCGCCAGCGCAACTAACGCCTGACTTACCGGCGAATGAAATATTGAACAAATAACCCACCCCCTTCCCACAACTATAATCACCCTAGCATTAGCAATAAAACTTGGTCTAGCCCCCGTCCATGCCTGACTCCCAGAGGTCCTTCAAGGACTTGATTTAACCACTGGGCTTATCTTGTCCACCTGACAAAAACTTGCCCCCTTCGCCCTGCTTGTCCAAATTCCCCACACCAACACAGCCCTCCTTATGACACTAGGACTTTTATCTTCCCTAGTTGGAGGATGAGGGGGTCTCAATCAAACCCAGCTACGGAAAATCCTAGCCTATTCATCAATCGCCCACCTTGGTTGAATAATCTTAATCCTTCAATTTTCTCCCCAACTTACACTCCTAGCCCTCCTTACCTACTTTATTATAACATTCACAGCCTTCTCTACATTTAAATTAAATAAAACAATAAATATTAACTCCCTCGCCACCTCTTGAACGAAAGCACCTGCACTCACAGCCCTTACCCCCCTGGTCCTTTTATCCTTAGGAGGTCTCCCTCCACTAACAGGCTTTATGCCCAAATGACTTATTCTTCAAGAACTAACTAAACAAAACCTTGCCCCCTTAGCAACCATTATAGCCCTTTCTGCCCTACTAAGCCTTTACTTCTACCTACGTTTATCTTACTCAATAGCCCTGACCATGTCCCCCAACAACCTAGCAGGTAGCACCTCCTGACGTTTATCCCCTAACCAATTTACACTCCCACTAGCCATTTCCCTAACAGCTACCCTTACCCTCCTGCCACTTGCCCCCGCTACAATAGCAGCACTCACCCCTTAAGGGGCTTAGGATAGCATAAGTCCAAGGACCTTCAAAGTCCTAAGCGAGAGTGAAAATCTCCCAGCCCCTGATAAGACTTGCGGGACATTACCCCACATCTTCTGCATGCAAAACAGACACTTTAATTAAGATAAAGCCTTTCTAGACAGGTAGGCCTCGATCCTACAAACTCTTAGTTAACAGCTAAGCGCCCAAACCAACGAGCATCCGTCTACTTTCTCCCGCCTTTTGGGGGGAGGGGCGGGAGAAAGCCCCGGCAGACGCTAGCCTGCTCCTTAAGATTTGCATTCTTACGTGACAAACACCTCAAGACTTGATAGGAAGAGGGCTTAAACCTCTGTATATGGGGCTACAATCCACCGCTTACTCAGCCATCCTACCTGTGGCAATCACACGCTGATTTTTTTCTACCAACCATAAAGACATCGGCACCTTATATCTCGTATTCGGTGCATGGGCCGGGATAGTGGGAACGGCCTTAAGCCTGCTTATTCGGGCTGAGCTCAGCCAGCCCGGATCCCTGCTTGGGGACGATCAGATCTATAACGTAATCGTTACGGCGCACGCCTTCGTAATAATTTTCTTTATAGTAATGCCGATTATAATTGGCGGGTTTGGAAACTGACTTATCCCCCTAATAATTGGAGCCCCTGACATGGCATTCCCCCGAATAAATAACATAAGCTTTTGACTTCTGCCACCCTCCTTTCTCCTTCTACTGGCCTCCTCCGGAGTTGAAGCCGGGGCTGGGACAGGGTGAACAGTTTATCCTCCTCTGTCAGCTAACCTCGCCCATGCAGGAGCATCAGTTGACCTAACTATTTTTTCTTTACACTTAGCAGGAATCTCCTCAATCTTAGGGGCCATTAATTTCATCACAACAATCCTAAATATAAAACCTGTTGCTATTTCACAGTACCAAACCCCCTTATTTGTTTGGGCTGTCCTAATTACGGCTGTGCTTCTACTCCTTTCCCTCCCAGTTCTTGCTGCGGGGATTACTATGCTTCTAACAGACCGAAACCTTAACACAACCTTCTTTGACCCTGCAGGAGGGGGAGACCCAATTCTATATCAACATCTATTCTGATTCTTTGGGCACCCTGAAGTATACATCCTAATTCTTCCCGGCTTTGGAATAATTTCCCACATCGTCGCCTACTATTCCGGCAAAAAAGAACCTTTCGGGTATATAGGAATAGTGTGGGCTATGCTATCTATCGGCCTCCTCGGATTTATTGTGTGAGCCCACCATATGTTTACAGTAGGGATAGACGTAGACACACGAGCATACTTTACCTCCGCAACAATAGTGATCGCAATCCCTACTGGTGTAAAAGTCTTTAGCTGGCTTGCCACCCTCCATGGAGGCTCTCTCAAATGAGACACCCCCCTCCTATGAGCCCTAGGTTTTATTTTCCTCTTTACAGTTGGGGGCCTTACCGGGATCGTTTTAGCAAACTCATCCTTAGACATCGTCCTCCACGACACATATTACGTTGTAGCCCACTTCCATTATGTACTATCAATAGGGGCCGTATTCGCCATCGTTGCTGGCTTCGTCCACTGGTTCCCCCTATTTACGGGATACACCCTTCACACCACCTGAACTAAAATTCATTTTGGTGTTATATTCGTAGGTGTAAACATTACATTCTTCCCCCAACACTTCCTTGGCCTAGCAGGGATGCCTCGACGATATTCAGACTACCCAGATGCTTACACCCTCTGAAACACAATTTCCTCTATTGGGTCGCTTATCTCCTTCGTAGCAGTAGTACTCTTACTGTTTATTATCTGAGAAGCATTTGCTGCCAAACGTGAAGTCCAGTCAGTAAAATATACCTCAAATAATGTGGAATGACTGCACGGCTGCCCTCCCCCTTACCACACATTTGAAGAGCCCGCATTTGTGCTAGTGCAACCTAACTAACGAGAAAGGGAGGAGTTGAACCCCCGTATGATGGTTTCAAGCCAACCACATAACCGCTCTGTCACTTTCTTCATTTAAGACACTAGTAAAATAAACATTACAATGCCTTGTCAAGGCGTAATTGTGGGGTAAAGTCCCACGTGTCTTTTAAATAATGGCACATCCCACCCAACTCGGATTTCAAGATGCAGCTTCCCCCATAATAGAAGAACTCCTCCACTTCCACGATCACGCCATAATAATCGTGGTCCTAATTAGCGCCTTTGTTCTCTATATTATTGTAATCATAATTTCAACCAGCCTAACTGACAAGTACGTCTTAGACTCCCAGGAAGTAGAAATTATTTGAACCGTCCTCCCAGCTATTATTCTGATTCTAATCGCCCTCCCCTCTTTACGTCTTCTTTACCTAATGGACGAAATCAATGCCCCCCACCTAACAATTAAAGCCGTCGGACACCAATGATACTGAAGCTACGAGTACACAGACTACGATGACATCGGCTTTGACTCTTACATGATTCCCACCTCAGACCTTACTCCCGGGCAATTTCGACTGCTTGAAGCAGACCACCGAATAGTCGTTCCAGTAGACTCCCCTATCCGGCTTCTAATCACAGCCGAAGACGTCCTTCACTCCTGGGCCGTACCCTCCCTAGGCATAAAAATGGACGCAGTCCCTGGCCGCCTAAACCAGACAACCTTTATTGCAGCTCGTCCAGGGGTCTATTACGGGCAATGCTCCGAAATCTGCGGCGCCAACCATAGCTTTATACCAATCGTGGTTGAAGCCGTCCCTTTAGAATATTTCGAAAACTGATCAACCCTATTACTTGAAGACGCCTCGCTAAGAAGCTAAACCGGGCAACAGCATTAGCCTTTTAAGCTAAAGATTGGTGACTCCCAACCACCCCTAGCGACATGCCTCAATTGAACCCCGCCCCTTGATTCGCCATCCTGGTGGCCTCATGACTTGTCCTATTAGTCCTTATTGTTCCTAAAATTATGACCCTTGTATTCCCAAACGAGCCTGCTCCCCAAGATACAGAAAAATCTAAAGGGGCTAACTGAAATTGACCATGACTATAAGCCTGTTCGACCAATTCTTAGGCCCCACCTGCTTTGGAGTCCCTCTAATTTTAATCGCCTTACTAGTTCCATGATTTATCTTCCTCATGCCCCGCTCCCGATGATTAAGCAACCGATGGTTAGTGATCCAAAGTTGACTCATCGGTCGATCTACTCTTGAACTTTTCTCCCCCATAAGTAATCCCGGACATAAATGGGCCCTAATATTTATTTCCACAATATTATTCTTAATCTCTCTTAACATTTTAGGCCTTCTCCCCTATACCTTTACCCCAACTACACAACTGTCCCTTACCTTAGGCCTGGCATTCCCCCTTTGGCTAGCCACAGTAATTATTGGCTTCCGAAACGACCCAACCGCCTCCCTAGCACACCTTCTTCCAGAAGGGACCCCTAAACCCTTAATTCCTGTCCTAATTATTATCGAGACAATTAGTCTGCTAATTCGTCCATTAGCCCTGGGGGTCCGACTAATGGCTAATCTCACAGCTGGCCACCTACTTATTCAACTAATTGCAGCTGCCACTGTGGCCCTCCTTTCCCTAGCACCAGCTGTTGCTATAATGCCAATAACCCTGATAATCTTACTCACCCTCCTAGAGATTGCCGTAGCTATAATTCAGGCCTACGTATTTGTCCTGCTTATAACCCTTTATCTTCAAGAAAACGTTTAATGGCACACCAAGCACACGCATACCACATAGTAGACCCCAGCCCCTGACCACTTACAGGGGCAGTTGCCGCCCTATTAATAACATCAGGCCTCGCTATATGATTTCACTTTAACTCTATTACATTAATAACTTTGGGGACCATCCTTCTTCTCCTAACAATATATCAATGATGACGAGACATCGTCCGAGAAGGAACCTTCCAAGGCCACCACACACCCCCTGTTCAAAAAGGTCTCCGATTTGGTATAATTCTTTTTATCACCTCCGAAGTCTTCTTCTTCCTGGGCTTCTTCTGAGCCTTTTACCACGCCAGCCTCGCCCCTACCCCCGAATTAGGGGGTTGCTGGCCCCCTACAGGAATTACTACCTTGGACCCCTTTGAAGTCCCACTACTTAACACTGCAGTACTACTTGCCTCGGGCGTAACAGTAACCTGAGCCCACCACAGCATTATGGAAGGGGCCCGAAAAGAAACCATTCAATCTCTGGCCTTAACAATCCTTCTAGGCTTCTACTTTACCTTTCTTCAAGCCATAGAGTACTATGAGGCCCCATTTACAATTGCAGACGGAGTTTATGGCTCTACATTCTTTGTGGCCACAGGATTCCATGGGCTCCATGTAATTATTGGTTCCACCTTCTTAGCTGTCTGTTTACTTCGCCAAGTACGCTACCACTTCACATCCGGCCACCACTTCGGATTCGAAGCAGCTGCCTGATACTGACATTTTGTAGACGTCGTATGACTATTCCTTTACGTCTCTATCTACTGATGAGGATCTTAATCTTTCTAGTACAACGTTAGTATAAGCGACTTCCAATCGCCCGGTCTTGGTTAAACCCCAAGGAAAGATATATGAATCTAATCACAACAATTATTTTTATTACAATTGCACTCTCTACTATTCTGGCCACCCTATCTTTTTGAATGCCCCAAATAGCCCCTGACCACGAAAAACTCTCCCCCTACGAATGCGGGTTTGACCCCTTGGGATCAGCCCGCCTGCCATTCTCCCTTCGATTCTTTCTAGTGGCTATCCTCTTTCTATTATTTGATCTAGAAATCGCCCTACTTTTACCTCTTCCATGGGGAGATCAATTATCCTCGCCTCTCACCACTTTCCTCTGAGCCTCGGCCGTGCTAGCCCTCCTTACATTAGGCTTAATCTACGAATGGCTCCAAGGAGGCCTAGAATGAGCTGAATAGGCAGTTAGTCCAATTAAGACACTTGATTTCGGCTCAAGGGGTGCTGGTTAAAATCCATTACTGTCGTTATGACACCCGTTCACTTCGCCTTCTCATCAACTTTTATACTAGGGCTAGCAGGTCTGGTATTTAACCGAACCCATCTTTTATCTGCCCTATTATGTCTAGAAGCTATAATACTGTCACTCTTTATTGCCCTATCAGTCTGAACCCTACAACTAGACTCAACCAACTTTTCCCCCTCCCCTATGCTACTATTAGCCTTTTCAGCCTGTGAAGCAAGCGCAGGGCTAGCCCTCCTAGTAGCTACTGCTCGTACCCACGGTAACGACCACCTACAAAGCCTGAACCTTCTACAATGCTAAAAATCCTCATCCCAACCATCATGCTTATCCCAACAACCTGGTTGACCCCGACCAAATGACTCTGACCAACAACCCTCGCCCAAAGCCTCATAATTGCACTAGCCAGCCTCCTATGACTAAAAAACCTGTCAGAAACAGGTTGAACCTCACTTAACCTTTATATAGCCACAGACCCCCTATCAACCCCCCTCCTCGTCCTTACCTGCTGACTTTTACCCTTAATAATTCTTGCCAGCCAAAACCACACAGCCCTCGAACCAATTAACCGTCAACGAATGTACATTACTCTTTTAACCTCTTTACAGATCTTCTTAATCATGGCCTTCAGCGCCACTGAAATCATCATATTTTATATCATATTTGAAGCAACCCTGATTCCAACGCTAGTAATTATTACCCGATGAGGAAATCAAGCAGAGCGATTAAACGCGGGCACATACTTTTTATTTTATACACTAGCAGGCTCCCTGCCACTACTCGTAGCCCTGCTTCTCCTCCAGAATAGCACAGGGACTTTATCACTTTTAACTCTCCAATACTCCCCCGTCCCTCAACTAACCTCCTACGCAGACAAAATATGATGAGTAAGCTGCCTCCTAGCCTTTCTAGTTAAAATACCCCTGTATGGTGTTCACCTATGGCTTCCAAAAGCGCACGTAGAAGCCCCAATCGCAGGGTCTATAGTTCTAGCAGCCGTTCTTCTAAAACTAGGAGGTTACGGAATAATACGAATAATAGTCATACTAGAGCCAATTAACAAAGAACTCAGCTACCCCTTTATTATCTTTGCCCTATGGGGGGTTATTATAACAGGCTCAATCTGTCTCCGCCAGACTGACCTTAAATCTTTAATTGCTTACTCCTCCGTTAGCCATATAGGCTTAGTTGCGGGGGGTATTCTCATCCAGACACCATGAGGGTTCACCGGGGCACTAATCCTTATAATTGCCCACGGATTAACCTCCTCCGCCCTATTCTGCCTAGCAAACACTAACTACGAGCGCACCCACAGCCGAACAATAGCTCTTGCACGAGGCATACAAATAGTTCTTCCCGTAATAACAACATGATGATTCATCGCCAGCCTAGCTAACCTAGCATTACCTCCTCTCCCAAATCTTATAGGAGAACTAATAATTATTTCCTCATTGTTCAACTGGTCCAACTGGACATTAGTACTAACAGGGGCTGGGACCCTAATTACTGCTAGCTATTCCCTTTATATATTTTTAATGACACAACGAGGACCCCTCCCTATACACCTTATTGCCCTCGACCCAACACACTCTCGAGAACACCTCCTCATCGCCCTCCACCTAATCCCCCTTATCCTGCTTATTCTTAAACCTGAGTTGGTATGGGGATGAACTGCCTGTGAATATAGTTTAAAATAAAACATTAGACTGTGGCTCTAAAAACAGAGGTTAAACCCCACTTATTTACCGAGAGAGACTCGCCAGTAGCGAAGACTGCTAATTTTCGTGACCTTGGTTGGACCCCAAGGCTCCCTCGAAATTGCTTCTAAAGGATAACAGCTCATCCGCTGGTCTTAGGAACCAGAAACTCTTGGTGCAAATCCAAGTAGTAGCTATGCACCCCACCTCCGTTATAATAACCTCCAGCCTACTTGTTATTTTTACCTTACTAGTTTACCCCGTCCTTTTAACCCTCTCCCCCCACCCACAAGCCTCTGACTGAGCACTGGCCCAAGCAAAAACTGCAGTTAAACTAGCATTCTTTGTTAGCTTACTCCCACTATTCCTGTTCTTAAACGAAGGGGCAGAAACAATTATCACTAACTGAAACTGAATAAACACACTTACCTTCAACATTAACATTAGCCTAAAATTTGATCATTACTCAATTATCTTTATTCCTGTAGCACTATATGTAACATGGTCTATCCTAGAATTTGCAGCATGATACATACATGCAGACCCCTTTATAAACCGCTTCTTCAAATACCTTCTAGTCTTCCTTATTGCCATAATCATCTTAGTAACAGCAAATAACATATTCCAATTATTCATCGGCTGAGAAGGAGTAGGAATCATATCCTTCCTTCTCATTGGATGGTGGTACGGACGGGCAGATGCAAATACAGCCGCTCTCCAAGCAGTAATCTACAACCGAGTGGGGGACATTGGACTCATTCTCACAATAGCATGAATAGCAACTAACTTAAACTCATGAGAAATACAACAAATCTTTATTGCCTCTAAAAACTTTGACCTAACCTTGCCCCTTTTAGGACTAATCATTGCTGCTACTGGTAAATCTGCTCAATTCGGCCTCCACCCCTGACTTCCCTCTGCCATAGAAGGCCCAACACCAGTCTCAGCCCTACTTCACTCCAGCACAATGGTCGTTGCAGGAATTTTTCTACTTATCCGAACAAGCCCCCTTATAGAAAATAATCCCCTAACCCTTACAGTATGCCTATGCTTAGGTGCCTTAACAACACTATTTACAGCCACCTGCGCCCTAACACAAAATGACATCAAAAAAATCGTTGCATTTTCAACATCAAGTCAACTAGGCCTGATAATAGTAACAATTGGGCTTAATCAACCCCAACTTGCCTTCCTCCACATCTGCACCCACGCCTTCTTCAAAGCAATACTGTTCCTCTGCTCCGGCTCCATTATCCATAGCCTAAACGACGAACAAGACATCCGCAAAATGGGGGGAATACACCACCTAACCCCCTTTACCTCTTCTTGCCTTATAATTGGAAGCCTCGCCCTAACCGGTACCCCTTTCTTAGCCGGGTTTTTCTCTAAAGATGCTATTATTGAGTCACTAAACACCTCCCATATTAACGCCTGAGCCCTCTCCCTAACTCTTCTGGCTACATGCTTTACAGCTATTTATAGCTTACGAATCGTATTCTTTGTATCCATAGGCCACCCCCGATTTAATTCCCTCTCACCAATCAATGAGAACAACTCAGCAGTACTGAACCCTATTAAACGATTAGCATGAGGCAGCATTGTTGCTGGATTTTTAATTTCTTCTAACATCACTCCACTGAAAACTCCTATTATGACCATGCCCCCTCTGCTAAAATTAGCAGCTCTGGCTGTTACAATTGTGGGCCTACTCATTGCCCTTGAGCTTGCATCATTAACAACTAAACAATTTAAAACAACTCCTCTACTCTCCCCCCACCGCTTCTCCAACATACTAGGGTTTTTCCCAACCCTCGTCCACCGTTTTGTGCCCAAGTTAAACTTGGTTTTAGGACAAACCATCGCTGGTCAAATAGTGGACCAAACCTGGTTAGAAAAAGTAGGACCGAAAACGTTAGTCTCCGCTAATTTACCCCTAATTACTACAACAAGTAATACCCAACAAGGCTTAATCAAAACCTACCTGGCCATGTTCCTTCTTACACTCATCCTCGTCACCCTGTTAATTTAACATTAAACTGCTCGAACCGCCCCCCGGCTCAACCCACGAGTCAACTCTAACACCACTAATAAAGTAAGAAGAAGCACCCATGCACTAATCAATAATATGCCCCCGGCAGACGAATACATTGTAGCCACTCCACTTATATCCCCCCGAAATAAAGTAAAATCATTTATGTCGTCACAAGGTACTCAAGAAGTCTCAAATCAGTCTCCGCTAGCAATTCAACAGCACAATGCAATCAACGATGTATAAAATAGCACATACACCGCAACACCTAGCTCTCCCCAAGTTTTAGGGTCACGATCAGCAGCTAAAGCTGCTGTATAAGCAAATACCACTAATATACCCCCCAAATAAATTAAAAACAGCACTAAAGATAAAAAGGAGCCCCCGTAATTGCACAAAACCGCACATCCCATGCCAGCTACAACTACCAGACCCATAGCAGCAAAATAAGGTGAGGGGTTAGCGGCCACTGCCACCAGCCCCGAAACAAATCCATACAAAAAATGACACATCAGATATGACATAATTTCCGCCTGGAGTTTAACCAGAACCAATGACTTGAAAAACCACCGTTGTTATTCAACTACAGAAACACCTAATGGCCAGCCTACGAAAAACCCACCCCTTATTAAAAATTGCCAATGATGCTCTAGTCGATCTTCCTGCCCCATCTAACATCTCAGTGTGATGAAATTTTGGATCCCTCCTTAGCCTCTGTTTAGTGTCTCAAATCCTAACAGGGCTGTTCCTCGCAATGCATTATACCCCTGATGTCGAATCAGCATTCGCCTCAGTAGCCCACATCTGCCGAGACGTAAACTTCGGATGGCTAATCCGTAACCTTCATGCAAACGGAGCCTCGTTCTTCTTCTTCTGTATCTACTTCCATATCGGTCGAGGCCTGTACTACGGCTCCTATCTTTATAAAGAAACATGAAATATTGGGGTTATTCTTCTTCTTCTAGTAATAATGACAGCCTTCGTTGGCTACGTACTCCCATGAGGCCAAATGTCATTCTGAGGGGCCACTGTCATCACCAATCTTTTATCGGCAGTTCCCTACGTAGGAACCATACTTGTAGAATGAATCTGGGGAGGCTTTTCAGTAGATAACGCCACCCTAACCCGATTCTTCGCCTTCCACTTCCTATTCCCCTTTGTTATTGCAGCCATAACAATTCTTCACCTTCTTTTCCTTCATGAGACCGGCTCCAATAATCCCTTAGGACTAAACTCAAACACGGACAAAATCCCCTTCCACCCCTTTTTTTCATACAAAGACCTTCTAGGCTTCGCAGTCCTATTAGTTGCACTTGCTAGCTTAGCCCTATTTTCTCCTAATCTGCTAGGGGATCCTGATAACTTCACCCCCGCCAACCCTATGGTTACCCCTCCCCATATTAAACCCGAATGATATTTTTTATTCGCCTACGCCATTCTACGATCTATTCCAAACAAACTTGGGGGTGTAGTCGCTCTTTTAGCCTCTATCCTGATCCTAATAGCAGTCCCCTTCCTTCATACCTCTAAACAACGAGGACTCACCTTCCGGCCAGCCTCTCAATTCCTATTTTGAGGGCTAGTCGCTGACGTAATTGTTCTTACATGAATTGGAGGAATACCAGCAGAACAACCATTTATCATTATTGGACAAGTAGCATCTGTTTTATACTTCTCCTTCTTCCTAGTCCTATTCCCAGCTGTAGCTTGATTAGAAAACAAAGCCCTTAAGTGATCATGCATAAGTAGCTCAGCATCAGAGCATCGGTCTTGTAAACCGGTGGCCGGAAGTTAAAATCTTCCCTTTTGCTCAAAGAAAAGAGATTCAAACTCTTACCCCTAACCCCCAAAGCTAGGATTCTAAACTAAACTATTCTTTGCGCTATATAACAAGTTACGGCTATAAAATTTGGAACCCTTACTTTCTATAATAAGTCCGGTCATCCACAATAAGCATGAGTATATATGTAATAATGCTGCGTATATACGTAATCATGCATGTATATACACCATTCATGTATATACACCATTCATGTATATACACCATTCATGTATATACACCATTCATGTATATACACCATTCATGTATATACACCATTCATGTATATACACCATTCATGTATATACACCATTCATGTATATACACCATTCATGTATATACACCATTCATGTATATACACCATTCATGTATATACACCATTCATGTATATACACCATTCATGTATATACACCATTCATGTATATACACCATTCATGTATATACACCATTCATGTATATACACCATTTTATGTCATTTTTCTAAAACATTTAAGAAACTTAGACATTAAATGATTTAACACAAGGTAGATTGATTAGCCACCTCCTCTTGTCTGGCCACGTAAACGTATTTTACTGGTAATGTTAGAAAAAAATTCACTACACGTGCAAAAAGTTTTTTCCGAGAAAAAACATTTACACATTTTTAAAAAGCACAATAATTAATCTCTACACCTAAAACTAACTTCCAGCATATTTCTATAAAAACATTACCAACTATCTCGACTTAGTACAGTAACAAGCCCCGCCTTAAATAACCCC